TACTTAAATAACCATCAACTATAACCCAAAAAGAACCAGATTCCGCAAACAACATAGAGGAAGACTAAAAGGAATATCTTATCGAGGAAATCGTATTTGTTTTGGAAGATATGCTCTTCAGGCACTTGAACCCGCTTGGATCACATCTAGACAAATAGAAGCGGGACGGCGAGCAATGACACGAAATGCACGTCGCGGTGGAAAAATATGGGTACGTCTTTTTCCAGACAAACCCGTTACACTAAGGCCTGCGGAAACCCGTATGGGTTCAGGGAAGGGATCTCCCGAATATTGGGTAGCTGTTGTCAAACCAGGTCGAATACTTTATGAAATAAGTGGGGTAGCAGAAAATATAGCCCGAAGGGCTATCTCAATAGCGGCATCTAAGATGCCTATACGAACTCAATTTATTATTTCCCGATAGGAAATTAGAACCAAATCTTTTTTGTTGACAAACAATATCTCTTTTTTTTTAGTCCTTTGGATTTATTTTTGCATTGAAAGAACAGATAAAAAAATATGATTCAACCTCAGACCTATTTGACTGTAGCAGACAACAGCGGAGCTAAAAAATTAATGTGTATTCGAATCATAGGAACTAGCAATCGTCGATATGCTCGTATTGGCGATATTATTGTTGCTGTGATCAAAGAAGCAATATCAAATTCACCCTTAGAAAGATCAGAAGTAATAAGAGCTGTAATTGTACGTACCTGTAAAGAACTCAAGCGTGACAACGGTATGATAATAAGATATGATGACAACGCTGCAGTTATCATTGATCAAGAAGGAAATCCAAAAGGAACTCGGGTTTTTGGTGCGATTACCCGGGAATTGAGACAAAACTTTACTAAAATAGTTTCATTAGCTCCTGAGGTATTATAAAAATAGGATGTTTGAATCAATTTATAGTAGACTATATATCACGTATATACCTTTCATTTTAAAATTTTGTTTATTAATTAAATAAAACAAAACTAACAAAAACCATGTTGATTATATCAAAATTTGGAGACACCACGGATTTTAGTTCATTATGGGTAGGGACACTATTGCTGATATAATAACTTCTATACGAAATGCTGACATGAATAGAAAACGAACGGTTCGAATAACATCGACTAACCTCACAGAAAACGTTGTTAAAATACTTTTACGAGAAGGCTTTATTGAAAACGTGAGAAAACATCAAGAAAGAAACAAATTTTTTTTAATTTTAACTCTGCGACATAAAAGAAATAGAAAAGGACCTTATAGAAATACTTTATATTTAAAAAGAGTCAGTCGACCCGGTCTACGAATATATTCTAACTATCAAGGAATTCCTAGAATTTTAGGGGGAATGGGAAGTGTCATTCTTTCTACGTCTCACGGTCTAATGACAGATCGGGAAGCTCGACGAGAAGGAATTGGCGGAGAAATTTTATGTTATATCTGGTAATCTCTCGAATATATAATTAGATAAAAAATGGTCTATATTGCGAACAAAAGGACAGGTTATCTAATATCGAGGTTTTGCCTGGCAAAAAAAAAACAATTCATAATAAAATTATTTCCCTAACAGTATGTTCTGGATTCGTTTAGATTTTTCAAAAAAGATACGACAGAGTTCTATACAGAAGACTCTACCGGGGGGTTATGATTGAACCAATAGATATAATTTATAGACTCCGCACCACTAAGGATTCAAATGAGTAAGGGGTTTTTCAACTTCAACACCCCTTAGCGCAAGAATACAATTAAAGGTTTCCAATATCAAGAAACTTATTTTCTTCCAAAAAAAGTACGGAATGACAAACAAATATGAAAATAAGGGCTTCTGTTCGTAAAATTTGTGAAAAATGTCGTCTGATCCGCAGACGGGGACGAATTATAGTAATTTGTTCTAACCCAAAACATAAACAACGGCAGGGATAACCATTCTACTATCTACTATAATTAATAAACGGCGTAAAAAAAAAATGACAAATTTGTTTTGACATCAAATGGATATATCCATATATCTTTGATTCCTATTTATTTATAAAATTATAAAATATGGCAAAACCTATACCAAAAATCGGTTCACGTAGAAAAGGACGTATTAGTTCACGTAAAATACCAAAAGGCATTATCCACGTTCAAGCAAGTTTCAACAATACAATTGTGACTGTTACAGATGTGCGGGGTCGGGTTGTTTCTTGGGCTTCCGCCGGTACTTGTGGATTCAGAGGTACAAAAAGAGGGACACCATTTGCGGCTCAAACCGCAGCGGGAAACGCTATTCGTACAGTGGTGGAGCAGGGCATGCAACGAGCCGAAGTCATGATAAAAGGTCCTGGTCTCGGAAGAGATGCAGCATTACGGGCTATTCGCAGAAGCGGTATACTATTAAGTTTCGTACGAGACATAACCCCTATGCCACATAATGGCTGTAGGCCTCCTAAAAAACGACGTGTGTAAAAAAAGCAAAAAAGGCATTGAAGAGATTTCAAGAGAAATAAATAATTCAAAGATATTT